AACTCATTGACAGTAATCTCAAAATTTTATATTTATAGACCCGATTACTTCATTTATTTATTCACTTAATCTTTTTCTATCTATTTTATATATATCAATAAAATTTATATCAATAAAATATAAATCGATTTTTGTCGTTATAAAAGACACTCTTTTATAGTAACAATAATAAATTTAGTATGATATAAATAGAACAAAAGAGGAAATAGCAAAGAAACAAAAAGGTTATCCAAGGCTATATACAAATCATCCACATTTTTTTATTTTCATTAATTGAATTTTATTTGTTGATTAGGGCGAAGTTCCGTAAAAACCCCCGCCCTTTTTGAAATATCATGAACAGTTCCTGTAGGTTGAGCACCTTTTTCAAGGAAATATAGAATAGCAGGAACATTTAAATAGATTTGATTCTTTATCGGGTCATAAAAACCCACTTTACGAAGATCTCTTCCCTCTCGTCGGGATCGAACATCAATTGCAACGATTCGATAAATGGCTCATTGGGATAGATGAACAATACTCCCCCCCCCCTAGAAACGTATAAGAAGTTTTATCCTCGTACGGCTCGAGAAAATTCTAAATTATGTCTATGTATAGAATCATAATATCAAATAGATCCATAAAATCATCAAATTCATTATATTATTGATTTTAGTTTAAATACTTTTTCTTAGTCTTCCCCCCCCCCCCCCAAAAAAAATTATTTGTATCCTCATAACTCAAGTTGAATAACTCTCAAATAACTCAAAAGAAACCTTTTAGGTATTAAATTTATTGAGTGGTCTCTAACCCTTTTTGTCTGTCTCCTTTAGAATCTATTTTGATTCTTAAATATGATCCGGTTGTTGAGACAATTGAAAACGGTATTTCCTTGTTCCAGGATCTTTATCTTTGCCTTGAATCATTGGGTTTAGACATTACTTCGGTGATCTTTAAATCGTTTCAAAACGGCAGCAACATACCATTTTTTGTGATTTCTTTCTATCAAAGAATCGTATGAATGGTTGATTCCTACGTAATACACTTTACTTTTGATTTGATCAAAAGAGTTTTACCAATTCCAACAAAATTAACTTTTAAATTTTATCGAATTGGATCCTTTAGATTTATATATCTAAAATATACTTACGAAGTTGTTCCAATTTATTGATCGATACTAACCTTAGATTCTTGCCCTTGAGAAATTAATCAATACGTTCTACTCGAGCTCCATCGTGTACTATTTACATGGCAACACTCTCAAAAATGAGGGTTCCAGTGGAACAGAACAAATGATGTCGAGCCAAGAGCACTTTCGTTCCTATATAATATAAAAAAGTGGTGGATGTAAGAATCCACAGCTGATCATGTCCTTCAAGTCGCACGTTGCTTTCTGCCACATCGTTTTAAACGAAGTTTTACCATAACATTCCTTCAGTTTGGAACCAGTATGTAATTGATTCAATTATGGAATCGTGAATAATCATCGGTTCGGTCGGTACATAATAATCTATACTTTTTTCTTCTATATGAAGAATGGATAATGTATGACGAAGTCTCAACAAGAATTCAATCAATTTAACCCCATTGTTTATAATTTTTTTTTAATTATAACTAACATAACATGAATAAATAAACACGAATAAACAAGTTATTTTGAATATCTATCTTCAAGTAACGTGATAGGATAAATTCAACAATTTCACACTTCTTAGAGTACCAAGAACTCATAAGAAATCATTAAAAAGATTTAATTGATTGAATAGTTTCCTACCCTATATCATTATTTGCATAAGGTTTTATAGTAAGTACCATTCGCTTTTTATCATCATTAAGAGAAAGATAAATCCATATTGGATTAAACCATCAATGATTAATAAAAAAAAAAGACTGATGTAAGGAAAGATTGAAGATTTAGGTTGTTATTTTTTCATATTTCATATTGTAAAATCAGTAATATTTAACAAATCAAAATTTCGTTTCATATGCGTGTTATTTGAACTCGATTAAATTTGTGAAAAAGATATGATTAATAATAAAAAAAAAAAAAAAAAAGAAATAAGAATCACATTCTATAACAATATTATACTCTTAAACGGAAGACTGGTCGAAAAGACAATCTTTATTTTGATATATTTTATTATGATATAGATTATGATATAGATATATATTTTCTTTTTTATTATAGATTAATAAAATTATAGATTAATAAAATGATCGTGGGTCAGGTATGTTCTGGGACGGAAGGATTCGAACCTCCGAATAGCGGGACCAAAACCCGTTGCCTTACCACTTGGCCACGCCCCATTTCTAGTCGACACTAATAAACACTAATATTGGTACTGGTTGTTCGTCAACTCAAGTCTAAATATCTATTATCTATAAAATAGATTACTAGAATTTTTATACATGTAGACGTAGAATTAAACGGAATTTATTGATCATTACATATAATTCAATTAAGATATTGTATGAAAGTATGGTTTATTCTATTCTCTTTTGATTTGAGAATTGAAGAATTTTTGATTGGGTGAGTTCAAATCAAAGAAAGTTTTTTGGTCTATCTTATTTTCTTTTTATTCATTTTTCTTTTCTATGAATAATAACATATTTATAATAATAAAATAAAAAAAAACTCAATTTATTAATAACTCAATATTTATTAATAACTCAATCAAAATAAATAAAATACAATTATCCTCAAGAACAAAATGTTTGTTATGCTTAATATATTTAGTTTGATCTGTATCTGTCTTAATTCTGCTCTTTATTCAAGTAGTTTTTTCGTCGCCAAATTGCCCGAGGCCTACGCTTTTTTAAATCCAATCGTAGATGTTATGCCAGTAATACCCCTGTTTTTTTTTCTCTTAGCCTTTGTTTGGCAAGCTGCTGTAAGTTTTCGATGATATCTTTAATTTAATAATGTCTAGACAAATTCATGATTTATTGAAAAAAAAAAAATTCAAAGAAAAGAATTGATAAGATCAGATAAGTCTTACACCCTCAATTCAAATATTGAAATTCTTGTACAACCGCGAAAAATCTGGATCACCCCACTTTATTTCTTGGTGTCAAAATAAAAAATAAAAATAGTAGGGTATGCGGTATAAAAACGGAGAATCTATTCTCTTTTTTACTAAAAAAAATCTTGGAGATTATGTAATGCTTACTCTCAAACTATTTGTTTACACGGTAGTGATATTCTTTGTTTCTCTCTTTATTTTCGGATTCCTGTCTAATGATCCAGGACGTAATCCTGGACGTGAAGAATAAAAGATAAGGTTTTTGTTTTCCTTGCTTGATTTTAAAATGTTCTTAGTAGGATTTTATCTATTACACATTTTTAACTAAAAAAAAAAAAAGAGCTCGCGAAAAATTCGAAAGAAAATACCAAGTCATCAACAAAAACGGAAAGAGAGGGATTCGAACCCTCGGTACGAAAAACTCGTACAACGGATTAGCAATCCGACGCTTTAGTCCACTCAGCCATCTCTCCTCCCAATTGAAAAAGGATAATACTATGTTACATTATAAAAAATAAGGATTGAAAGAGCCCTTCATAATATATAATATTTTTTTTCATCCGAGAGTGCTTTTTAGTTCCACGGCCCGGCTAAGTACTGACCAGGCCGGGCCCGCCATTTATTGTTCCAACGAATCATAAATAATTTTTTTTATTTGAAAACTAAAATACTTGCTTGTTATTACGATTGGAAAAATAAAAAATCTTTTGATTTCTATGATATAGAATCAAATGATATCGAATCAAAGTGTCGTTTCTTATCTTAATTTTTTATATTTATTCTTTATTCCTTTTATTTTAGTTAAAGTAAATAAATAACAAAAAGGGAGCTGTGGATTCTTGCACAATACATTTTCATGTATGTTATGGCTTAAGTAGTTTTGTCGAGACGTCTAGGTCAAAAACCTCCGGCAAAAAAACACTTGTTATTTAGTTTTAGTTATTGAAATTTAATGAATTCTCTTTTCCGAATCTCATTGGGTTCTCTGATACAACACGTAAACGCTCTAATTTTCATGATTATTTTATGATCCTATCCTTTCTTTTTACTCTTTTAACTTTTTATTACGACCCATTTTCTTGTTCGACAAAAGGTTCATTTATATACAATAATCGGATTGTAGCGGGTATAGTTTAGTGGTAAAAGTGTGATTCGTTCTATAACCCTTTATATAGTTAAGGGGTCTTTCGGTTTGATTAATATTTCATTCCGACCAAAAACTTTATTTCTTAAAAGGATTTAATCCTTTACCTCTCAATGAAAAATTCGAGGAAGAATATACATTCTCGTGATTTGTATCCAAGAATCAATTAAAAATTGAAAAATTGGATTATGAGATTACGAAACATAATTTTTTTTTTTTTAATTAGATCAATACTTCTAATTGAATAAGTATGAGTAAAGGATCCATGGATAAAGATAGAAAGTGGCTTTCTAATCGTAACTAAATCTTTAATTTGGAATTTGTATTACGGAAATTGAAGCAAAATGGCTATTAAACAATGACTTTGGTTTACTAGAGACATCGACAAATTGTTTTAGCTCGGTAGAAACAAAATGCTTTTCCTAAGGATTCTCTCACATAGAAATAGAGAACGAAGTAACTAGAAAGGTTGTTATAATATAATCCCCCTCTTTTCTATAGGGATCATCTAGAAAGCGGGTTGTTCTGAATACATTCAGACAGAAAAGCTGACATAGATGTTATGGGTGGAATTTTTTTTTTCGTTCATGTCTTAATATAGGAATTTATACATCTTCCATAAAGGAGCCGAATGAAACCAAAGTTTCACGTTCAGTTTTGAATTAGAGACGTTAAAAATGATGAATCAACGTCGACTATAACCCCTAGCCTTCCAAGCTAACGATGCGGGTTCGATTCCCGCTACCCGCTTTTACTTTATTTTTTTATTAATTTTTATTAAATTAATAAGAAATTAAGAAATAAGAAAAAAAATAGAATAAGAAATAAGAAAAAAATAGAATTAACTATTTTGA